AATGTTAAGTTAGCAACACTTCTAAATGCCATTTCTTCCCGCCGCATCCGTCTTCAGGACGATCTAGTCACAGGGTTTCACTTCTCAGTGAGTGAAAGATTTGTCCCCGGGTATACGCTGAAAGCTTCTATAGTAGAACTCATTCGAGAGGGCTTGGTGGTCTTAAGAAGGGTTCGGGTGGGGGGTTCTCTTAAAAATAAAGAAGACGAATAGAATCTAATTCATGTTCATGCTAAGAGAAGAGCGGATCCAATACCAAGACGACTTCTTTCCCAGGAAGTGCAGCAAGTACTTGAGGAATTTTGGGATATCATGCCCCACGAGTGAGTTGCCAAGTGCCTCCTAGGAGGGCAGTCTACCACAAGATCGAGTTGGAGCCTGGAGCCAAACCCCTTACCTTATATTTAGACTGGGGCTGGGTTTAGCAGATGGCCCCCCAACTAGCATCTATTAGTTAAGGGGATTGGTTGAGCTCAGGAATAAATTTCAGGAACTCGTTGAGGCCTATTTCTATTCCAGCCTCCAAGGCAGTTTTTCCCTATATTGCTGGGGAAAGGGTTGGGGAGCCCCTGTTTTATTCCAGAAGAAGCGGGAGCCTTGTGCATTGATTATCGGGCGCTCAAGAAGGTAACCTAACCATCAAGAACAAGTATCCACTTTGATTGCAGACTTCTTCGCCCTAAAAAAGAAAATAAGCGCGAGATACTTCTCGAAGTTGGATCTACGGTCGGGCTGCTACTACTACCAGGTGCGTATCGCGGAAGGAGACGAGCCAAAGACGACCTGTGTGACAAGCAAGCAACCTTACTAATAAAGGGGCGTTTGATTGTTTTGGACTCACCAATGCCCCTGCCACCCTCCACAATGAGCTATTCCACCCGTACTTAGATGACTGGTGGTATACTTTGATCGTGGGCTATAGCTATTCGTTAAACGACCACGTTAGCCACCTCCGGACCGTTTTTAAGAAAGAATCACCTCTATGTAAAGATAAAGAAAGAGAAATGCTCCTTTGGACAGACAGAGATCCTATTCCTAGGGCATTGGATGGGCATCAGAGCCATCGAGGAGTGGCAAGCACCTACCAAGGTGAGTGAGCTAAGATCGTTTTTAGGGCTCGTGAACTATTACCGAAGATTCATCGTAAGTTACTCGAAGAGGGCTGCTCAACTCAAAAATCTCCTAAAGAAGAACGTACGGACCGATCATGGCACTGCACTGATCGGAAGAGTGTCAAAGAGTTTTTGAGAACCTAAAGCGGGCAGTGATTGATGACCCCGTATTGCAGTTGCCAGATTACACTAAGCCATTTGAAGTACACACGGATGCGTCAGACTGGCGGTGTGCTAGTACAATAAGGTAACCCTGTAGCATATGAGAGCCGAAAGCTCAATGAGACCGAGAGGCGTGGTCCAAGAGAAGGAGATGACAGCAATAGTGCACTACTTGAGAACGTGGAGGCGGGTCACGATTCGTGGTCAAGACGGATAATGTGGCGACGAGTGACTTCCTGACCCAGAATAAACCCACGCCAAAACAGAGACGATGGCAAGCAAGACAAACTTGCCAAGTTTGATTGATATGGTGCTAGAGTATAAGTATAAGCTTGGACGGACCAACCAGGTCGCGGATGCCTTAAGTAGAAGTAGGAAGACAGAGCTGGCGGCATTTAAGTGTGAGGCAGTGGCAGCCACCAGCAGAGTCACGAGTACCCTACCGCATCGTATTCGAGATGGGCTCTTGGTCACAATCCACTTTTTTTTCTTCCAAAACCTTTCTTTTTTCGGTATGCCGCTCCGCGAGCAAGGAGTGCCACGCACGAGCGGAGCGAAAACAAAGCAGGGGGAATTCCTCGTTGGGGGAAATCCTTTGATTGCGTATTGAATATAGATCCATGTCTTTCTTGTTCCACTAGCTAGGACCAAATTCTCACATGTCAGTTTCGTTATTACAACCTTCTTTTTTGATGTCAAAGACCAGAAGCTATGCGCAAATTATCATTGGATCTCGGTTGTTCTTAACAGCGATGGCTATTCATTTAAGTCTTCGGGTAGCACCACTAGATTTTCAACAAGGTGGAAATTCTCGTATTCTGTATGTACATGTTCCTGCGGCTCGGATGAGTATTCTTGTTTATATCGCTACGGCTATAAACACTTTCTTGTTCCTATTAACAAAACATCCCCTTTTTCTTCGCTCTTCCGGAACCGGTATAGAAATGGGTGCTTTTTTTACGTTGTTTACCTTAGTTACTGGGGGGTTTCGGGGAAGACCTATGTGGGGCACCTTTTGGGTGTGGGATGCTCGTTTAACCTCTGTATTCATCTCGTTCCTTATTTACCTGGGTGCACTGCGTTTTCAAAAGCTTCCTGTCGAACCGGCTTCTATTTCAATCCGTGCTGGACCGATCGATATACCAATAATCAAGTCTTCAGTCAACTGGTGGAATACATCGCATCAACCTGGGAGCATTAGCCGATCTGGTACATCAATACATGTTCCTATGCCCATTCCAATCTTGTCTAACTTTGCTAACTCCCCCTTCTCAACCCGTATCTTGTTTGTTCTGGAAACACGTCTTCCTATTCCATCTTTTCTCGAATCTCCTTTAACGGAAGAAATAGAAGCTCGAGAAGGAATACCAAAACCTAGTTCACTCGCTGAGTCTCTTTGCATCCATGGCTGAATGGTTAAAGCGCCCAACCTATACCAACCTAATAAAGAGGCAAATTCGTAGGTTCGATTCCTGCTGGATGCACTTGGAACGTTCAGTTCAATTGCTGCTCACGAAATTTATACATATAGCTGGCCCTTATAGCTTATGGGGCACTTCACTCGCTCAACACTCGTTCAAAACATCCACTCGTTCTTTCACTCATAAAAGATGATGGATAAGCAGTCGTCCCTTACTAGATTCCTTCCTAAGTCAGGAATGGCGGGACGGATTAAAGTAAAGCAAGAATCCCTCAACTCCTTCGGTTAACTATATCTGCTTATATCTATTATAAAAAGACTCAAGGGGGTATCCTTTGGTAAGGGGGAAAAACTACATTCCTTATAAAGTTGCCATCCATACAAAAGGTTAGATAACTTAATGTCAATCCTAAGAACATTTACAGAATTGGTTAACAAGAACTTCAACTATCAGACCAGACTTAACTAACAAACTTCTTTATGCATAGATAATCAGTGAGCGCGTGCTGTCTCCTTTTAAAGTGGTGCAAACGGTCTCAAAGAAGCGAAGTGGGACCGATCTAGGAAGTAGGGTTGATTTGTGACAACTTTCGTCACCGTCTTTCTAAGTGGTATGGTACGCTAGGTAGTTGACGGGCTTTTAACTGCGGTCTGGTTTCAAAGACTGGACACCTAGAAATATACTACTGGATTGAAGGCGTTTTGACGTTGGGATGATGACGAGTCTCTGCCTGCAGACTAACACTCTGGAGACTACGGGTCCCTACGGTGCAACCCCGCTTAGGTCGGAAGCCATCCCAGCCCGGGCGAATTGGGTCTTTGCATTAACTCAAAAGGATAAAAAGCGCATCAGGTATAGGAAGGACTTCTTACAGGAGCACAGGAGAACAACCTATATCAAGGATGGTAGCTGACTCACAAGAAGGCACTTATGGGATGAGTTCCTTGATTGGCTAGTCAAGGGATTCCCCGGAGAGCTATTACTAAAGATTAAATAAGGAATTTCCTAACCACGAAAAGTGGTACGGTCCCAATGAAAGTGTCTCTTAGCTGGTTTACAGGCTTCGGAAAAAAGGAAGAAAATAACAACCCACTGTCATAACTCCAAGAGTTAATTGCCGTAACTGCTCAGGATGTTATTTGTCGAGTTGACTGGTTTTAGTTCAGACAGCTGAAACAGGATCGTAAACCGCCCCCCTTCCGTGGGGGGTGGGGATTCAGACCGATGAGGGACGTAGGAATTTTCCTTAACTGTCCGGAAGGCTGAAATTGCTTTCTCGGGAGCCTCTGGGAGGTCGGGGTATTCCATCCCATGATACTCAAGGAGCAAGGCGTCGTATCCCAGGGGTTCGACTAATACATCGTAAAGCGGATCCAGGTTTTGGGTTATACCCCAAAGGGGAAAGCACTATCTCCCTATTTGCTGCTAAAAACAGACTCTGGAAGCGGTTTTTTTTTGCTAGGATGAATGCAACTTCTATGTATTTCCCATCGCATTTTCATAAGGAATGTACTCCTTCTTTTTCAATCTTTTAACGATGCTTGCCAATTCTAATCCAGGGGGAGCACTTAGATCGCAGATTTTCGCAAAACGACCTCGCGTAGCCAGTTCAGTAACCGGTATCAATTTGAATAGGTTTACCAAAAGTTTTCCCTATTTTGAGAAGAACTTCACTGTCGAAGTACTCAATAGGGAGCTCAGGTAAACGGATCCAAAGCGCAGTTTGAGTGACCGTTGCCAAGGAAGGCCTAAAATCAGGGTGCTTCGAAGAGTGAGATAATGGTTTGCTATCATCCAAGGTCCCCCAGTAAGAGCTCTTTTGTAATCCTCCCCATCAGTTAAGGATGGTCGTGGCCCAGGTCAATGAAGTCAACTCCCCATTTGGTCTCCACATTTTAAAAATTTTCTCATGGAGAAATTTGTACTCAACTTTCTTACCCAGAACCTTAACTATAAGAAAGAGACTTCCTCCATGGTTGAAAAATTATCCTTTTCTTTTCTTTTAGTTTCCCCATTAATGTTGATCACAAGGGGACAATTCGAAGGGCCCTGGTTATGGATTTGCTGCTCATCTTCTTCCCACTCGTCTGATTTAAAGCCTTCAGACTCCGGTTCCGAGATCTCAAGATAGTATGAGCCCTTGTGCTGTACCTGCATGAGAACATCACGAAAGGACAGTGGTTGATTACCGTCTCCCTCCTCTTTGCTTTGCTAGCATCCTTTGATAAGCAAGTTGAATGAGCTTCAAAAAGAGGGGCCTATTTGAGATACTTTTGGCGGCCAGTACGCATCAGAGCCCCCGAACAAGCCTTTTGGACTAATCAAGAAGGCCTTAAAAAGGGCTTTCTGGGGATTTGCTTGTCATCTTTGTTTTAGCTTCGCTAGCTTTCCTTTTCAACTCGTGAGCACTTAGCCTTTCCAATAGCGTAAGCTGACCCAGCTGATGCGAGAGTTCCAGCTCAAGTACCTATTTCTTTTGTACCTTCATTCAATTCAAATATCAGATAGTGATTACGCCAATTCTTTCATTAAAGAAAGATTAGTCAAGAGCTGAGCGAGAGGAAGGACGGGCCTTTCTAGGACTTTGTACTATCCCACTAAAGGTTCATTAACCATTTAGCCAAAGATGCACATCCTTAAGAGTCATTGCTTAAGAAGGGACAGCTGTTGGGGACCAGAGCAGGAGAATGCGTTCCAGTATTTCAAGGAGTGCTTAGTTACAGCCCCTATACTTCGGTTTCCGGACTGGGACAAGTCTCTTCTCTACGCTATATATTGTACATTATTGGCTCAAGAAGGGCCTTCCAAACTAGATCATCCCACTGTGGAGTAGGAGGTTGTCACCGACAGAGCGCAATTACACCATAACTGAAAGAGAAGGACTCGCCATGGTACATTCTGTACAGAAGTTTCGGCATTAGCTATTAGATTAGGCGCAAAATATGGACCACCAGGCCTTGCAAGGGGGTATACTGGCCGGGCATGCGAGACGACGTTGCTGAGTATGTGAAGACGTTCCTCGTGTGTCAACAGGACAAGGTAGAGCGGGACAGACTCCTGGGGCTCTTGGAGCCGTAGCCTGTACCACAAAGACCATGGGAGAGTATCTCCATAGATGCTCTGCCAAAAAGGGAGTATGGGTCTTGATCGTGGTGGACCGACTCACAAACAAAATATGTCCATTTTTTTTCCACTGTCCCATCCATATACAGCAGCAACAGCCGCTCAGATCTTTGTCGATAATATCTTCATTGCATGGAATGCCACACTCAATTGTCAGCGACAGGGGACCCGGTCTTCATTAGCAATTTATGGCAGGAGCTCTTTCCTTTCGTTTACAAGGGACACAATTTTACATGAGTACTGCTTTCCACCCCCAGACTGATGGCCAGACCGAGGTGGTTAACCGGTGCTTAGAGAACTACCTGGGATGCTTTACAAGCGATAGACCAAGGGAATGGGTACGTTGGTTACCATGGGCAGAATAGTGGTACAATACCACTCACTTATCATTCGGCAACCAAAGAAAGACCGTTTGAAGTGGTATATGGGCGCCCACCACCTCTAATTACGTCCTATACTCATGAGTCCAACAAAATGCATCAAGTTGATTACGACTTACACTAGGGATTGTGTTTTGCAACTTTGAAAGGAGAATTTGCATGGAGCTCAGGCCCGGACAACAAGCAGATAAACATCGATCTAAACGTAAACGATAATTTTATGTGGGACATGGAAGAGTTCAAGGCTGTCCGTGCCCCGGAAGAGGAAAAGGTCACCATCATCAGCATGTATCTTACCGGTGATGCGAAGGAGAACCCGGATGGAGCCGGCGGCCTAGAATCGAAAGCTCAAAAAGGAAGTGAAGGATCAGTTCCTCCCATGCAATGTGGCATGGCTCGCTCGTGACTAATTAAGGAAGGGGCACGGTGAGAGATTATGTGAAGGACCCTAATGCTGAACATAACATAAATAAGAGGACAAAGTCTTCCATTGAATGGCTGGTTTACAAACCTGGGCTCAGACGGAACTCAGGTTTTTTTTTCCTGGTGGACTACAAGTTGAAGAGTTCATAATGGTGAGAAAAAGAAGGACTCGAAGCCTAACCCCGGTAAGACGACAAAGCTAAATTCCGGTTTTGCGGAGGGCCAAAAAAAAAAGGGAAAAGACTGAGGTAAACGAAGTTTCTCCAAAAAAGAGAGCTTGCCAACTCTACGGTCCTTCCCAATCCCCTTACTCCATAAAAGACCTCTCGCATGATCCTCTACAAGACAGGAGGTAGGAGAGAAGTTAATATAAGCATTTTTTTTTTCAAGCCGGAAAGAAGATTCACGGAGAGCAGGAAGATGAAAAAGAGCAGAACATATTCGATGATAACGAGAGAGAGTACCAAGACTTGTTATAGGGAATTGTTCGGAGTTTGCAGTTTAAACAATAAGAAACTTAGATGGAGAACGAAGAGAAGAAAGAAGTGAAGAATCACCAGTCATCTTCTTCGATGCACCCGAAGAAAGTAAGCAGCCCCCTATGTTGTAAGCGTAAGGGGGAGCAAATACCTGTAGGAGGAAAAGATATGACAAGACGGATTCAACCTCTGAATCTGCTTCCGCTGTCGTGGGGTAAAACTTTCTGTGTCGGGCGTGGGAGTGCTCCTAAGATCATAGAAGTAATGCTTCAGAGGCCCTATAAGGGTAAGGGGATTGGTAAGTTTCCGATTCAGTAGGCGTCTCCGGGGGAGCAGCAAGATGAGCTGTGTCTGACTGTCGACGAGAGTTTGCATTCTGCCGCTTGCGAGAGTCTGCAATCATGTGACCTGGCTTCTTGCAATAGTAGCATCTTGGACATGTCTCGTTGGCCTGATGCACCAGCAAAGCAAAGCTTCCAGATTGAAGATTCTGACCATAGGGTCGATGTCCCGAAGCATGTTCAGCTGCAAGAACCTGATTGATCTGAAGCACCCTGAGTAATATAAAATCTACCCCCAGCACCCAACCTAGTAAAGGGAAGCAAGTCGAGTCTCCTCCGGATCTCACATCAGCAACTACTCTCTCAATGTCTGGTGGAGGAACTCGATGTTGAATTGAGGATCTAACATTCTCGAACTCAGGCCTCAAGCCCATCAAAAACTTAGAGAGCCTCTTTATACTCTAAAAATTCTATGTTATATGAAATTCTTCCCGGCAAGAGCCTTTAGAATCGGTGCCCCTATCTTTGCTTTGAAAGGGGTCCCTCATGTTCAGCTGGTCCCATAGAAGCATAAGCCTTCGGTAATAAATAGTATAGCACACTTCTTTCTTTATTTTACCTATAAGCTAAGGCATGTTCTTCATGTTGCAACTGATAGAAAGGTGGAGAATCATCCTGAGAATCAAGATTGCCTTTTTATTTTGAATCTTAGCAGTCGAAAAAGAGGTGACGGTGTATATGGGGCTCAAAGGAAGTAAACAAGTCATCCCATTTGAAGCTAAGCACTTTTCATCTTTTGTAGGAAAATCCCCTTCTCTAGTCTTGGGAAATTGAGCGACCCTAAGAAGCACAAGACATTTTCCCGAGCAAATCATTCTTCATCGCATAAGCACCGCGACGTACACCCTCATCTACCTGAGGCAGCGTCTCGGGAAGCACCACTGGAGTCACCGGTACCATCATGGTAGCAGCAGTAGCAGCTCGGCCTGATCCAGGAGGAGGCATCAAGGGACCCGAGGAATCACTGACCTCTCCTCACTCGGTCAGCCGCCATAGTTGCATCGAGTTGTGTCTGCAATAAGGCTATCGTCGTCTTCTGCCTATCTATCACGGATGAGAGGGTCTGATTCTGTGACTCTAGAAGATAGATCTCTCTGCTGCTCGCACTCGTATCGGCTCGGCTCCTCAACTGGGTCTCGAACTCTCTGATACGATCCTGAAGTAAGGATTTAAGAAACCTCGCCGTGATGACTCCGAAATCTACAAGCCCATGGGTACTCTAAAAAGAGGTCTACAAGCATCTATCAGCCATCCATACAAGAAAAGAAGAGAATACTTAAAGAAGTGTCGCGCTCCCGGATAGGATAAGAGTATCCAGGTCTCTCTTCAGCTCAGCAACCTCGGCCTGGAGTGCTCTCTTTTGCTCGGCCGAAGTAGCTGTGACAGTCGCTAGCTCCTTCTGCAACTGAGCCGCTCGTGCCGTCATGTCCTCCAGCTGCCTGCAACCAAGCATTATAATTACATCCAGTTCAAGCAAGAAGAATGTATCAGATGAAAGAGAAGGTTTGGTTCGAAGGTATACCGTCTGTCCAGATCTCTCAGCCTGGGAGGACAGCTCCTGGACTCTCGCCTCAAGCTCAGCAATCCGTGAAGCAGCCTGACCTCCTCTGATCGCGTAGTTCGACCCTATCCTCATGTGTGGAGGAAGGATCGGTACCACACTCAACATAGTCCTTTCGGACGGTCAAATGCATCTCGAAGAAAAGAAGTCTCCCCCAGCATTGAAGTGCCTAATCTGATCTCTGAAAGTGTCCAGTAAGCTATATCTAGCAGCTCCCCCCGCCCGCAATGCATGGAAGGATCGGGGTGGCGGATCAGGAACCGGCTGACCAATCCCAAACTGCCGTAACACTCTCTCACCCAGGTACCACTCGGCGTGGTCCAGGTATATAAAAAAGCTCCGCTCGGGCAAGGAAGTACGGATCAGATATAGCTACAGCTGGCCTAGCAGCGTAAGGCCTATCCAAAAAAGGCCTCCAGGTGATCTATATCCACATAGCATCAATCGGTCATCCACGCAAACGAAGAAGGAAATATCGCAGAAGAACAAGCTTACCTGAGGAGTCAAGGTATCAAACTCCTGTCGGAAAAAGAGCCCCTGGTGGTGCATATCGTGGTCCCAGAAGCGGTACGACCACCTCATCCCTCTACCTCTAGGTAAGCCCCTAGGGGAATTCTCTGGTAAACGTGGACGACAGATATCCACCTACTCGTATAGCCACATCTGCAAGTGAGAGTAAGATCATGATCAGTTCAAGGATATGGAAGCTAATCAGTGCACAGCATTATCAGCGATCAAAAGTACCAAAAGTACCTGGATGATGTAGTATAAAAGCCGTAGCCGTAGATGGAGAAATTATGACCTACGCCACCTCACGAGCTAACCGCAAAGAAAGGTTTGTATACGACCGGCCCTTACTGCTGTACCGTAACTGAAAGATTCTCTGATCTACTTGAAGTTTTTTCAAGAGGGATTTCCACGCGTTGAGAGAGATTGATTGACCCGGGGGGATTGATGCTCCTGCGTTAACGAGGATGGACGCCAAAAAGAGGATCGGTGAGCTGCCCCGCTCCGGGGAGGGCTCGCCTCAACGATCGCCACTCATGGCAGTGTCCTCTTACACAAAGCACCTTTTTGCAAACATCTTGATCCTGGGCCGTCTCTCATGAAACCAACCCAACCTGTGCGCCACAATTTAGCCGGCCTGGAGTCTGTCACGGATCATCGAGCCATCTCTTCGTACCGCGCAAACCCAAACACTTCTGCAACGCAATAGTCTCACGCACCTGCTAGTCGCCCATAAGCTGCAACACTTCACCATACTAGCATAAAAACTCATGCCACCAACGAATGCTTCACTCTCGGACATATATCCATGCCCAACGTGGCTAACAGCACCCCACTGTCCAACGCCACTGCACCGCTGCCCCGACGCACACTTCTGAGGCAAAGTGCCATGGTCCTTCGACTACTAGACTTCGTCTTCGCCACCGACACAAGGTCCATTTGACATGCCACGCGCATTTCGCATTCCTTTGGTCCGTGCCTCTACCAAAAGGCGACAATCTAGCTCTTGGGTTCCCGATCCTTTTATCGATTCGGCATTGTCCTTCACCCTGTATGCGACTGAAGTGCTTACCGGCGCCCTTTACACATCCTGGCCAAGAGTCCTTCTTGGTCCTTCCGAGAAAGCGAATCCCTCATCTATTGGCATCCCGCCAGGGGGAATGCTTACCGATTAGTAGATTAGAAGCATAGTCCTGACTTTCCTGAAAGCTTAGTTGAAAGCTTAGTAAGGAAGTCAACTGATTGACCTAACCCTTCTCTTCTTCCCTCCGATTTCGATCTCCTCTCTTCCTCTTCTTGATAGCAAGAGTCATTGCTATAACTTCAATCCATTCATGATGGCGACTCCTACTTCTTCAAGCAAGGTTTAGGCTTTTCGTAAGCATTTAAGATAAGAAAGCAGCAAATCCTTCTCACGAACTAGACAAAGAAGAGAGAATCGTCTGCTTTCAAGGTAACTAGTTAGTGGCGGCTGATTACCAGTGTGACATGGATCTTCCCTCTATCTCTGAGGTGCGGTTAGGTTCTGGGGTCGGATCGGGTCCCGCAGTGGGCTTGGCCTCTGTAACGAATCTAGCCACTTCTCCCAGCTGGTAGCCCCTCTTCTCTTCTAGGACTTGCTACCAGCTCTGCGAGGATGCCCCCTTACCCTTACATGTCATCTTCCCCTACCTATTCAAAATCGGTCTTTGTTCCGTTAGTGGGGACCCGACCTTGATTCGATCTTCCCCCAAGAAAGTACTCTACCAAAGTAATCCTGCTCGAACTCCCCTCTCCAGAGTTTGGTGAGTACCTTTTGACTAAGGCCATCCTGCCAACGGTAATTGTTGGGCTTCTTTTATTCCTGGTAGTCTGCGTACTCCTCGAAAGTCGGGATGTTCTGACTGGGCTTGCTGGCCCGGGATCAGATCAGGTTCCACAGGGGTTGCTTGAGATTCCGCAAAGGCATAGTAGTCATCCTCTGGCTCAAAATTGCACAGTGTAGCTGCTTCCGTCCAGAAGATGATTTTCGTCATTGTGAACGCTCCACCAGGCTCTCTCCTAAAGCCTCTCTTCTACTTCCTTAGTTAGGCCCACCACCTTACCTGGACTATAGCAGTACAGCTGTCTTCTCTTCAGCTGGTCAGTCTCCGTTCCTATCGAAATATCCTTTTTCTCAACCAGGAACCCATTATGCTGGGTATTGAGATCCACAAAGGAGACTACCAGATAAGAAAGATGACTCAGAGAAAGTGGTGCACCTATTAGGAAGAACACAACAATCAACAACAAGCCAATGGACGGACGGGTAAACTGAAATGTCTAGTCAAGGCTCAGGTAAAGGAAAAGGAAAGCTGATTGAATAGTCAGACATGCGCCTTTCTTTATCCATTGAAGTGTAAATAGGTAGCATCGCTCACAGTCGTTTAGTCATTCCAGGCTAAGGAAACCAATTGGTAGAAGAGTGCTACCTCCAAAGCATTTTATGGAACAATCATCATCATTTCCCAATCACGAAGAAGAAGAAAGGGAGGACGAGACTACCACCCATCTGAGGTGCTTTCCAGACCCAGAAAGGAGAAAGAGGGAATCGTCTCGCACCTAGGTGCCTGAGACAGAATGTGTTACCACTATAATGGTTGCGAAGTCATCGAACAGAGCTCCAGGTAGATAAGAAAAGAGAGAAAGCAAAGAGAGTCGCCTGTCTCGGCTGCTCCATCAGTCGGCGAGTTTCCTTCATCCCTGTGGACCAGTCCAGCCTGTTCTGTTAAGGGAGAGGACTCTGTGGGCAGGTAATATGGAATATTCTCGTTTTCTGAATTCGCATTAGAGACAGACGGTGCACTCTTTCGAGGAACAATTGAAGAGAAAAATGAATTGGTGGAAAATCTTTAAATATCTCACGACGGCACAGATCTATATACGGAGATATCCAAAACTTCTATATTCTATGTTATTAACAAATCGATGAGATCAACAAGGGATAGGGGAGTACATAAAACTCCTTCCATGCCAGCTTCTAAGCACGAGAATGGCTTCTAAGGGAAAGGTGCTTCTTGGAATGCCCGTATGCTCCAGATGAATGGACGAGTAAGAGACCCGTACAAGCACAATCTTCGGTGAAAAGCTATAGGCCGGTCTCCGTGCGCGGCGTACTCTGAGGTTTGTCTTGCTTGAATACTTCGAAAAGTCAAGGCAGTAGAACTGGCGACAGAATTTCTTGACGGTAGGTCGAATAGATACATATAGACAGGTTGGTTGATCGAGGAGTCACAAAGAGAGTGAAGTTAATGGCTAACGCGGGGAACCTTTGCTCCTAGGGACTCGCAGGTGACGACGACAGGATACTGTTTGTCCAGAGTTGGGAGACTACTACCGGGAAAGCGCACTTAGGAGCGGCGGATATACCACAGGAGGGGTTCGTCATGCTCCTAGCGCGAAAGCGCTAGCACCCAGGGCAAGAGTGGGCGTGGGCGGACCACGCTTGAGAAAGCGTGTTCCTTGGGCTCAGTGTCTGCCTTAGTAGGAGGAGGGAAAGATAGGTCAAGTCGGTGGTAGGCCGCTTGTTTAAGGTATGCCCAAATAGAGTCTACAGGTGGATTCTCATTTCATGGAAAAGTAGGTGGGGAAATTCTCGATATTCGCCCATTCTTTTTAAGCCATGATAATGCCGTTTTGTGAAATGTATTATTCCGTAGTTAAATATCCCTTTGGCGTCTGGGTTTCGGTGGTAGACCGACACAGGTGAACTCTCCCGGCAAGAACGTACGCTAAACTTTTTGCTTTCACTATTTCACCCAAGAGAGCGCTCCGACCGAGTAATGTAGGACAACCTCCGCACTCCGGCGCTACCTTATACACGGGTCAATCCCACGAGCTATCCATTCGCTTCATCTGTCCTTAGGAACATAGATTTTAATTTCCCTCTAGTACATCCTTTCTACTGCTACAGGTTCGCTACTCGATTCATTTGCTTCCCACTTTCAGTACAACAACGGGATTATTGAACACTTTCAGTACAACAACCTGGATCGATTCACTAAACAACAAAAGAAAACCGGTCTTTCAAGTTGAATCTATCTATGACATTATGAAGGAATATTACTATTCGACTCACCACGGCTATCACAACGATCCGTCGGTCCCTCAATTCACTCCACCACCAGCCTAAAAGAGCCACAAATGAAGAAAAAGAACGAAAATGACGGGGCCCAAACAAAGCCATTTTAAAGCAAAAACCGCTCTGCTCTAAACCATGCCCGGGGGTCAATTCACCGCGAAAAAGAAGGAAAAAGGCTCAACTACTTCTTTTTTTCTCTTTTTTAGCCCCCCTCTTACCTGGTCGAATGGTTTCGTCAGCTCGAGTCTTCGATAGTCAGGAGAGCGGGACAACAGCATTTCCCAAAATACCTGATCTTTGAGACATATCTATCCCTATTCCATGCCTTCGGCTCGTTCAGTGCATAACTAACTCTTCTTTTCCTCTCCAGGAACCCAGCTTTATCAACAAAGGCTGGACGGTGGGTGGGGAAGGAAGAATATAGCAGCTGATCTTCCTACTCCACTCCTCTAGCAGCAGCAGACGATTCTATGCTTAGAGAAGCTCTAAAAAGCAAGGACTGATTAGACGCTCCTACCTATCGTACCTAAGCTAAGGGAATTCCCTACCTTAAGAGGGGCCTAGCGAGAAGGCTATTGCTTCCCTGCCTTCCTTGGCTTGGCCGGAAGATTCTATGCTTGAAAGCAAACGACCCTCAAAGAATGCTAAAAAAACTAAAAGAAGCCTACCATATAACAGATCTTCCAGCAATCCAATCCCTACCTACGCAGGGAATGAATTCATACTACCGCACGCTCATCCAATCACTTCTTACCATCGGGTTAACCTCTCATTAGCAAGGAAAGCAGTTAATGGACATATCTCACAAGTAGTCGCTAGACTGACAAATTCAGTCTAATTGGCCTATAGGTCTTAGAGACTCTTCCTAGTGTTAGTGTAACAGCAGCGTTGATAAGCTAGTTCCGTGCTAGCACTATCAATTGTCGGCGTAACGGGTGTTTTCTATACTATTCTTCGACATGTAATACCTTCTCCCCTCCCCCCCCAAGCTGTCTTATTCCCCTAGCTGTCTAGTTTATCTATCTCTCTCTCTCGCTACGCCCCTTGTTGCTTGCAGTCGGCCAGGCAGTTTCAACTGGTCTTACACTTAGGGCACCAGTCATTGCTTTTGCTTTTCTCTGCCGCATCTTGCACGACGTCTTTGGCCATTCTGAGCACGTCCTCCTTGAGATTTGAAACATCTAACGCCTCCTTCTCCCCTTATTTATTCGATAGGGGCTTTGAACGGTCTTTGGCTTGTCGCTCGCGCCACCACTTGCTCCAGTCCGGGTGGAAGAGATTGACTCGGTCTCGGATAGACAGAAAAAGTCCATTCACGAACCACTTCTTATTCAATCAACGTGTCGCCATCGTCTATCGTGAGTTGGGCTGCGCCTTGAAGCGCGCCAGGTACTGCTTGACTCTTTCCGATGCAGGGTTCACTTGTCCATGACCTCGCCCTCATCTTGCACTGCTCCAAACAGCTCCAGGAACGACTGACTTGTACAGTACAATTCGAAGCGCTTTGTGCGTCTAAGGATCGTCTAGGCCGAAATAGCAGTCAACTGCGGCTTCTCTCAAGGTCTGAGTTCACAACTGGCACTTTGAGTCGTTTTCTAGATTGTGTGTGACATTGTGTGTGACGTCCATAGCATTTCAGCAGAAGAAGAATGGAATTAGTAAAAAATAAGATTGCGAGTGGGGAGAGCGGGATCGAGAAACTTTGAGGATATGTCCTTCTTATCCCCTCCACCCCTGGCAGTGGGAGTCGGAGATAAGATAACCTGGTGCAAGCACGAGCAGGACCCTTCATAGGTAGGGGGTATACCCACCCTATAGGTACATTGCACAACATAGCAACTCACGAGAGACGGCGGCTGATGATGGTAATAAAATGAGATAAAATGGCTCGGCTCACTCGAAAAGAGCCTTACTCTATAGGGGCGCGCTAGCGCGCCCTCCGTTTTCTCGCTTGTTGCCTCCGTTTGCTGTAAGCGATCTATCTCTTCTCCTTTAAAGCGAGAAGTACTAAAGGGAAACTCGGACCTTAAACTAGAGCCAGGAGACAGATCCGAATACTGAATACCCACACTCGAGGAGCAGGCCAACGTAGCTTACGGGGAAGGGTTAGGGATGGGGTTCCGGGAGTGCAGTTACGGTAGCTAGTTTCGTGAGGAAACTCTTTTTCGCAGGTTCCGTCTTTAAAGCAAGCTTTTGGCTATGCAGATGGAGATCTGTTGAGATCAGCGCTTCCGGCGGTTCAAGGAAGGGAACCGAGACGTAGGGCAAGTCGATCAGAGCAAGGACCAGAGAGAGACGTTAGAGCTAGTACAGGTTTAGTTCCATCTATCTCTTTCGGGAAAAAGGCTAGTTGGGTACACTCAAAAGTGAAGTCAGTTAGTGGAGCCCGTTACCGTTAGTCAAGTGATTCGCTCAGTAAACGAGTAGAAAAAACCCTTCTTTCAAGTCAAGTGGAAGAAAAAGACAATGCGCTCCCGGAGAACAGAATCTATCCTTTCGGCTCAAGGCTCAGTGCTCGGTAGGTCGTAGATAAAACGGTTAGTTGCCTTTGCCTTACGGGGGTCGAGGGCGACTTTCCAGAATAGACCTTTCAAGTCAGCCTTTCAAAAGTAGCCCTTCAACAAGCCAAGCTAGGGATGGAAAAGGGGATTAAGGGAAGCTGTTCTTGGACTAATATAGGTCCAGCTGATCAGAGAGAGGAAAGGGCGGAGTGGTTTGATGAATGAACTCTTCCTTGCAGTCCTATTCGCTCGTAGAAATAGAACAGAGAGGGGCTCGGGTTAAAGAAACCGTTGTTAATGCTTGTAGCTTGCGTGTCTGAGATCCGTCTTCTGTTTGCGATTGAAACACCCCCTTACTTTATGACTTATTCTTTTATCTAGGCGGAATTCTCTGATAAAGGCAGCTTTTGAGATAGAGTTAAGACGGTTACAGTGGCAAGTGGAGAACAGATCAATCAGCTTTTAGCGGCTAAGAGAAAGAAATCTCTTCTTGTGCTTGTGCTGGCACCTTTTATGAAATCCTTGTTCTTTCTTTGTTCCAGTTTCTTTGCGGCTTAGCTTATTTAAAGTACTTATTTTCTTTTCCTTTCGGGTAGCGCGAGTGGAAAGCCCTACAAAGTAAGCCCTCAAAGTCTTTAAGTTAAGGAAGCCGAGTTGAAGAGAAGATAGAGTTTCAGTTCCAGTGAAAGCCCCTACTCCCAACAAGTTGGAAAGTGAAGTTCAAGTGCCGAAGTCAAAGAGAAGTTTCTTATTTCTGTGACCGCGGTTACAGTTGCAATAAGTACTTTAAAGCTCAACAAGGCTTTCGTTTACCTTGCTAAAGCAGATCAGGAAAAAAAACCTTATTCCGGGTGTGAGCCATAGCACAGGGACTCTCGGTTGGTCGTAGAAACTCCTTGCTTTGTTGCCGGCCCCCCTAATACAGTTGAAGAGGTCGCTTTCTGCTTTCCGCCTTCCACTTTGGTTGGACGGTAGTTCCGGGAGCCAGTAGCGGTAACAGGTCGAGGGATATCAAAGAGAGGGTGCAGTTAGTCAAGCCTACCGTTCGAATACCGCAGTTAGTCAGTACGGCAAGTAGAAAGGAAAAGAAGTAAGCTAGGCGATTACCTTCTGTCATAGGAAGTAGGCACCAGTACCAGTTCCGGTAGTGGTTACGGTAAGACTGCTTTGATCAGAGAATCCACTCCTTGCTTCATTCTTTTTTGTATAAGTTGGCTTAGGGAAATACAGAGACACAAGGTAGGTCGGCTAGTCTGGTGCCGAAGTGCACTTGGGAAAAAAGGGAAGCTTGGCTTAGAGAGTAGCTTTGCTTAGATAAGAAATCCGTCTTTCTTCCGTCACGGTAAGCGGGTTCTTTCTAGGACTGATAGTTCAGTTCAAGCGTATCATAGATCAAACTCTTTCAATTTAAGTCAAGCTTGTTGTAAGGCTAAAGCCCCTTTACTAGGGGCAGAACGAAAAGTCGGAAAGCAGCTTTACTTAGATAGGGCTTGTCGGTAAGTCAGTGAAGCAAGTCTTATGGTCCAAACAGAGTACAGAGCCTGCACTTCCGGAAGACAGAGAAGGAAGACCAGACAGAGCTTGAGCCTGAGAGAAGGAACGAATATCGCTAAAACCGAGACCCATTACCGAGATAGGGGACTCAGGTCAAGGAGATCAGATAGACGAAAAGTACTTTCCCTCGTATGGAGAACAAATCCTATCTCTCTAGTTCCGGAACTCATGGTAAGCTAAGTTTCTTTGAATATACCTTTCCTGATCTACGACCACCCTTCTCCGCAAATAAGACTTTTGAGTACCGGAGCGGGAAAGACATTGCTTACTCAGCGAGAAAGAAATGTCAACAGGGTGCCAAACCTTGGAATAAAAAGTAGTGGGGCTGTGGTTGGTTCGATTCTCATTGATGGCACCGCAGGGGAGGGATCAGGAAAAGAAGATGGTGGAGGGCAAAAAGCGCCTTCCCTTTGATCGGTAGCCAGATGAATGAGTAGTTTAAGGCTTGGATCCATGGATGGGAACATGAGGTGGGCTGGCTTCGGATCCACAACTGGTGGAGAGTACCGGGTGAATCATTGGAACGAGAGTCGCTTGTTCGTTTGACCCGAAGGAAAGCTTTGAACGGATCCGGTGGAAGGGCCTCACTTGGTTGGGCTTCGATAGGTGGAAATGGGATCGCCCGAGAAACCATTGGATCTAGCAAATTGATTCATTGTTCTGCCTCTCCCACTGGTGGTGGATGGCAACCAAAGGACTTGAATCTAGCGTTTGTTTGCAGTTCCGGTTGAGCTTTCATTCCTTCGAATAGACGGATAGCTCTTGGAGGAATGGATGAGCTTGAATCGGAATAGAGACCTGGCCGATGGAATCGAGAGACTGAGAGGAACTGGACTTGGCAGAGGAATGCATAGAAATATCTGCTTTTGCCAGGAGAATCAAGAGATGGATGGTGCCTGGGATCATCGGTTGAAGGCCCTTTTCCTCTTTTATACACGATTTGGATCATCGCCTCTGGTGGACTAGTGGAGTCATTTCCGTCATCAGGAGAAGAGGGAGGGATCGGGAGAGAAAGATGATGGTTAGCTGGCTGGCGCAGGAGCAAAAAAGAGTTGGTATTCGCCCTCGAATGGAGATGCTTAACTGGTTCGAACCTAGCTAGGAATTGGCGGAGTCTGCTTGCTTACCTTCTCTCGATGGAGGGCTTCCTTACCTCATAGGACTCCGATAGCTTTCATTGGGCCTTGCAAGGCATTGAGAGGGAGAAAGAGCTGGGCTTGGAGTGGAAGAAAGGCAGTTGGTTCGGGTAAATTTCGTCTGGAGATGGATAAATGGATGGTATTGGCCGGGTTCGGAAGGTGCTGGAAGACAAGGATTGAGAAGGTGGAGCTTGGCTCGCCCTGGGTTCGGAATCAACGGATTGAGGAGATGACCTGCTAGATAGTTGTGCTTCTCTTTCAGACCCTTCTCTTTTCTTTCCCTCCCTATCCCTAAGGTTGGTTCGAGTTAGCTGGTTGGCTAGGCTTGGAGTAAAGGCAATGTTAATTGGAATTGGTTATTGGCAGGATCGAATGGACTCGATGGAGACAAAGAAAGATGCAGGTTAGTTCGAGTGAGGTTGGTGGCGACCAAAGGACTGGACTCAAGAGATCGCTAGTTCGGGCTTAGTTCCTTCGTTTGGTTGCTCATTCGCTTGCCTCGGGGCCGGGATGGAAAGCAGAATAAGAACTTGAATGAGATGCCTTGGCAGTGGATGAAATCGATTGATTGAGAAGAAGTTGGATTCTCTTCCTCAGAGGTAGGGATTGGGGGTGATCTGCGACGGTACTTGCCTGCTTATTCGGAGGGGGAACACTCGATAGTTTGTCGGATGGAAGTGAGATGGCCAAGCCTTGGATGAATGGAATCGGCCCTTTTTTATTTTAGTACACCCGCTTTCAAGCCATGGATGGGACCAGAGATGGGGAGAGAAGTAACAGGAGCTTCCGAGCCTAGTACATCTGGTTCCGGCCTATTAGGTGGGACCTAAGGTTCTCCTTCCCGGGTGAAGGCGTTAGAGGCAGGGGGGATCAGGAGATTGAAAAGAAGAAGATGGAGGGTTGCTCGTACTCGCTTTCACCTGTTAGATGCAGCTAGACCTGGTACCGGTGATTCCCTTTCGTTAGTTGATGCTAGAAAGCTTGGTTCTGATCCCGGTGATGAGCTAACTAAAGGACTCGAAGAAAGGTTATGCAGGTGGGTGTTCATTTGCAGTTGCTGGTCGGGGCCGTGGGGATGGAAAGAAAGATGAATAGTTCGGTTGGCCTTTGCCTGGCACTGGAACCGGAGATGGAGACAAAGGTGGAGCTTACTCGCTTGAATCGCTTGGATCACCAGCGGAGATGCTTAACACTTTTTCCCACTGGGAGGAATTCCCCCCGGGTTGTCTGGTTTACCGGGCTAACTATTCAAAGATTCACTATTTCCCTGTGCTTTCGTTCTGCCACTCCATTTTGCTGAGGGGTATAGCTATTTTAGTAGCCGGTTTGAAAGTCTATACCATGAAAAAGAAAACACTTTTTGAGAGCATGATGTAGGTACTCACGAGCATTGTCAGAACGAAAGGTTTTGACTTGAGTATCGTACTGGGTAAGTACCATTTTTAGAAATATCTTAACAATGGAAGGTACTTAATCTCTACTCTTCAGGAGATATATCCAGGTGTATCTAGTGCAGTCATCAATAAAAATAAAGGAAATAGAATAACGAAATCCAAAGATAGAAACCACTTGGGCGGGTCCCCACACAGAAGAATGTATAAGAGAAAATGGACTTGAACTTCTATTATTATTCAATGGAAATGTGGTTCTACAATGTTTTGAGAATTGACAACAGGTTTCACACTGGAAATCCAAGTCACTAGAGAAAAAACATTTCTTAGGAAATAAAAATTTAAGACACTTCAAAGACGCATGACCCAGACGAGTATGCCACAGGCGTACTCGCTCTTTATTGTTGACAGACTCTGAAAGAGAATCCTCAGAAACAAAAGCAGCAGAAAGGCTCCCTGTGTCGAACAAGTACAGCCCGTTGGCTTCACGACCACCACCAATCGTCTTCCTCGTTCGCAGGTCCTGAAAAACACAGTGAGATGGAAAGAAAGTTATGCTACAACTCAATTGTTTTGTCAGCTGACTAACTGAGAGAAGGTTAGAAGGAAAAGTAGATAGATGAAAACATTGGGTATTGATAAGGATGAAGAAAGTGGATAAATCCCTATTCCAGATGCACTAGATAGGGATCCATCTGCAAGTCTTATGCCACTAGAGATAGGACTATAGGAGAGGAAGCCATCACGCTTACCCGTCATATGGTCTGAAGCACCTGAATCAAGGATCCAGGAGGTGGAAGATTGGGACTGGGTAACATGGTTGGCAGATGCAGATGTACCTGACTTCTCCTTGAAATCAAGGCTGGCTTGAAGAGCAGCCACCTTCTGTTGTAGATCGCTGATGGCTCGATCCCTTGGGTCTGGCGTCGCACTATCAGAGGTAGGCTGATGTGTAGGTGCATACTCCTCTTCAATCGCAGCCGTGTTTGCACTATTTGACTCTCTTGGGGTCTAAAATGAGGATGTAAATCCCAACACCACTCCTTCGTGTGCCTCCGTTTGCCACAATGAGTGCAACGGAGCTTCTCTCTATCTGCAGAAGACATGGGGGCCTGGGTCTGGCCCTTACCAGAACTCTGGTTCCCTCTGTACGGTCTAGAATCAGCTACCAGTTCAGACCTCTTTGAAATATTAGAACCACCACTCATAGCACGACGACTTGCTTCACCCTGAAATGGAATTGTAAACAGATTCCAAGGAAGGTCAAGTATCCTTCCCTAGAACCCGCACCCTCTGAAGCTCATACTCAGATCGAAGCCCGGCCAGATACTCGAAGATTCTCCGCTGCTCATTCAGTTTCCTAATGCCTTCCACTGTGGTTGCTAAGGGCTGATAGTGATCTAATTTCTCCCACTTCTTTTTCAGAGCCGCGTAGTACTCTTCCATGGACATCTCCCCTTGCTGCATGGTGACAATCTCCCGATGCAGTTGGTAATTCCGTGCCAAAGAATTTCTCTGAGAATACATCTCTTGGACTGTATCCCATATCTCCTTTGCAGTCCTCAAGAACAATAGCCCCTCGCTAATTGTGGGCTTCATCGAATGAAGAAGCCAAGACATAACCGTCATATTGTCACTTTCCCAGTCCTCATGGGATGGATCATCTGCAGGCGGCTCCTTCTTAGAACCGGTAATATACCAACACTTCCTTCTGCTCCCTATGAACATCCTTGCCGACTGAGACCAGGCTAAGTAGTTTCTTCCATCCAACTTCACAGTAGTGATCATCAAACTGGGGTGGTCACTCTGACTGCTTCCCATAGGTGTGATCGGCTTCTGGGTTGGCCCGGTTACGTTACTTGAGGTCTCCTCCGCCATAGGTAGGGATTTGAACAGCTTAAGAGACTCTATTTCTCTAAAAGAAGCGTGTGGTAATGCTTAAACTCATATACATCAACCAAACACCACATCCACAACTGTACATAACTTAAAATCTTCATCCAGGAATGTTAAGCATAATAAAACAACCCTAAAAAGCCTTCTCAGTCGCCGAAAAAAGAAAGATGCTGAAAATCTTCTTAATCAGTTCAAGTGTTTGGTTGCAAATCTGTTGCTACTCCTCTTGTAGCAAATTAAAAATGGATGAAAGAAGATGGAGAAAAGAAGGTGAATGCCTCTTTATATCGAAGTTTGGTTGGAAGTCTTTTGTACCTAACTGCTACGAGGCCCGACATCATGTTTGCAGCAAGTTTCTTATCCAGATTTATGCAAAGCCCAAGCCAAATGAATTTTGGAGCAGCAAAAAGAGTATGAAGATACTTGCAAGGGACTATTGGCTATGGAATTTGGTACAACTACTCTTCAGACTTGAAGTTGGTTGGATATAGTGATAGTGATTGGGCTAGATCGGCTGATGATATGAGAAGTACATCTGGTTATTCATTTTATCTCGGGTCAGGTGTATTCTCATGGGCCTCCAAGAAGCAACAAACTGTAGCTCAATCCTCAGCAGAGGCAGAATATGTGGCTGCGTCAATGGCAACTTCTCAAGCAATTTGGCTTCGAATAATTTTTGAAGATGTTGGCCAAAGTCAAGAAGAAGGAACAGAAAGATTCTGCGACATCAGCCATTGCCATTGGAAAGAAAAAGGTTTGCCACACACAATAGTACAAAATACATCGCAATCAAGTATCACTTCATAAGAGAAGCAATAGAGAATGGTGAAATTCAGCTGACGAAACGAGACAACAGAAATAGCTTAACTTAAGAAAGGTGGATTTCAATTTAAGAGCGAGAGAGAAGAGTCAACGGAGGAATCAATGAACGAGAATGCGTCTCTCTAAGAACACCTTCGGCGGAACCCACTTTCGCCGTGACAGACTTTTTCTTCTTTCAAGTTTTGAAATGAGTGGTCGTAAGGGCTGGTTAGAAAGAGAGATCGAAATCAGCTGAAACCGGAATCAGGGGATTTGTCAAACAAACCCTAAGTTGACCCGAAAAGAAGTGGCCCCGCTGAGTGGCAAGCCTGCGGGGGGTGCTAAAATGCACACGCCTGAATGGCGCTTAAATGCTTCAGTTGAAAAAAAATCCGGTGTGGCTTGCTCAATCACCGGAGATAAGCATTGAGCTTGCTGGGCGGAAAGCTCAATTCCATATCTACTCGTGCCTTCCGGCGGGCTCTTTCTTAGCAAAGGGCCTCAACGCTCCGTGGAGATTGAGCGCTACCCATCCCTCACTAAAGGAGCGTTCCCTCTTTCGGTAATGGGTGAAAACGGGAATAGCTTATCTGTAAACGGAATAGATTGTCTTTCTCTATTTTTGTCTTTCTTTCGGTTTCAGCAGAAGAGTACGCGCGCTAGCGCGCGGAGCCTGAAAAACGTAAACGTAATAGGCTGCTACTCTAGGCTCGCTTCGCTTCTGAAAGCGGAGGCAATCGGAAAGTTTAGGAAGGAGGCCCCCTTGATTGTTAATGTCGAGACTGGTTTGCCCTGAAGCAGTTGATCTTTGAATGCATTTCTGATTCCCTCAACCGGCTATTGTACTTTTGTCTTCTAAGCAGTAACAGAGCTCCTCTCTCTTCTCTCTTTCTGTCTTCTCTTCTAGGTCAGTTTGTTCAAAAAAACCAAGATCTCCAGTCCACAGTCTCTCATCTCAGTCCATGTCTTCCCTTTCAATATGCGTTCAGTCTCAAGCGAAAGCCAGTCCAGTAAGCAAGCACAACACAAGTAGCAGTTCTATCAGGAAAGGGAGGCTAAGTGCTTCAAGGGCTAACAACTCAAGCAATCCGCGGGATAGATTCATCGATCAACAGGTTCGGGTACTGCACGAGGACAAGACTATACCAGAAGTCACTAATTTACAAGTCTGCACTGCTTCAGTCATACAATAAGCTCCAACATTGATTGTTCAATATCAATCCTTCTCCCCATAGAGATATCTCGCCCTTAGATCAAGATTTTGAAAATGTAATAGATGAAGAAGAGAAGTCAAAATGACGACTCTCTTCAGGCGAAACCTCTCTTCGCCCTGACAACTTCTTGCTTTCTTCTTGGTTGAAAGAGAAGAGCTGGCCCAATGTTGGATGATGCTATGCAAAAATGACAATGACACGAATAGCTCAGTCAAGACAAAGGGACAGGGACGGGGTTGGTCTACCCGTTCGTGATAGAAGAAGCGCCCCCATCGCGGCGAGTCGGCGGGGGAGAAGTTCCTTTCTTACTACCCAGTCTATATGCAATACACATGCAGTCTGTGTTATCATAGAAAGGCGGTCTCAAGAGATGGAAAGCAACAGACCGGTTCCTGCAAAGAAAGAACAACTTGAATTAAACCATTGGGAGACGGCTTTCCTTTCCGGAAGGAACGACTCTATCGCCGGCAGCCCAATGTACTAGCTCGCGGACCAAGGGTTAACAAAATTCTGATCGACCTTGGGAGGGATCTTGAACAGGGTCCCCGGGTGCAAGGAAACCCCCCGTCAGTTAGAGGAAAGCTAGAAGCCTCACTCTAATAAGGCTGCAGTCGGGCTTGCCATCCTCGTTCAATCCCTCTCTCGATCCTTCGCTTCGTTGGTTGCTTGCTTTCTTCGCCAAAAACAAAACGCTTCTCTCGGCCTGATTCCTGATTGAAGATGCAAATATCAGATTGCCTTGGCTGGCTTCGGATTAAGGCATATTTGCTTGGCTTGCGAACCTAATATGACTATGACTATCAAAATCTTGTTATGCCTCTTCGGTTGCTTAACTAAAGAACGTTGTATTGCCACTTACCTTTTCGCCCGTTGGGTTTGTGATACCAAACGAAGAT